AGGGCTATTTTAATAGCAGCATCCAAAATGCCTATTCGAACTCAATTTATTATTTCGGGATAAAAATGTAGAACATAGAGAAATGAGTCTTGGGGATGAAACAAAATCGCCTATTTCTTTTTTAGACTTAGACAAACAATATTTCTTTTATTTTCTTCATCCTTTGCATTGGAAGAATAGATTCAAAAATTTATATGATTCAACCTCAGACCTATTTAAATGTAGCGGATAACAGCGGGGCTCGAAAATTGATGTGTATTCGAATCATAGGAGCTAGTAATCGCCGATATGCTCATATTGGTGACGTTATTGTTGCTGTGATCAAAGAAGCCGTACCAAATATGCCCCTAGAAAAATCAGAAGTAGTCAGAGCTGTAATTGTTCGTACCTGTAAAGAACTTAAACGTGACAGCGGTATGATAATACGATATGATGACAATGCTGCAGTTGTGATTGATCAAGAAGGAAATCCAAAAGGAACTCGCATTTTTGGGGCAATCCCCCGCGAATTGAGACAATTAAATTTTACTAAAATAGTTTCATTAGCTCCCGAAGTATTATAAAATAAAAAAAAAAGAGATCTGAATTTTTTTGGGGGGGTATTTGAAGGGAAATAGATTAAGAACTAGATTAATTCGTAGCTTGTGTTTTGCGCATATACCTTGAAAAATTTATATTCATAAACCAATAAAAAAAAAAGAAAAACATGTTAATTATATCCAATTTTGGGACGACAAAAGTTTTAATTCATCATGGGTAGAGACACTATTGCTGAGATAATAACCTCTATACGAAATGCTGATATGGATAGAAAAAGAGTTGTTCGCATAGCATCTACTAATATTACCGAAAATATTGTTAAAATACTTTTCCGAGAAGGTTTTATCGAAAACGTCAGAAAACATCGAGAAAAAAACAAAAATTTTTTGGTTTTAACCCTGCGACATAGCAGGAATAGGAAAAGACCCTATAGAAATTTTTTAAATTTAAAACGGATCAGCCGACCCGGTCTACGAATCTATTCTAACTCTCAACGAATTCCTAGAATTTTAGGTGGGATGGGTATTGTAATTCTTTCCACTTCTCGGGGTATAATGACAGATCGGGAAGCTCGACTAGAAGGAATCGGCGGAGAAATTTTATGTTATATATGGTAATCCATTTCATATCCAAATGAAATCCGAAACCTCTTCCTATTTGAGAAATATAAAAAGAAAGGGGGGTGAGTTGTCTAATATCGTTTCTCCTCCATTAGTTGATACCTCAAGGAGGCTTTACCTGGAATGAAAGAACAAAAATGGACTCATGAAGGTTTAATTACTGAATCGCTTCCCAATGGCATGTTCCGGGTTCGGTTAGATAATGAGGATCTGATTCTAGGTTATGTTTCGGGAAAGATCCGACGTAGTTTTATACGGATACTACCCGGGGATAAAGTCAAAATTGAAGTAAGTCGTTATGATTCAAGCAGAGGACGTATAATTTATCGACTCCGAAACAAGGATTCAAAAGATTAGGTGATTTTTATTCAATACGATTCGAGATTAAAAATTTCAAGAAACTTATTTTCTACCAAGAAGTAGATTCAGAATTAAGATAAGGAATGAAAAATATGAAAATAAGAGCTTCCGTTCGTAAAATTTGTGAAAAATGTCGACTAATCCGTAGACGGGGGCGCATTAGAGTAATTTGTTCCAACCCGAGACATAAACAAAGACAAGGATAAAGGGATAATCAGACTCACTAAAGAACTCAGTGTACAAATAAAGAATCTGTTTTGACATGAAATGGATAGATCCATATATTTCTGACTCATATTTATGAGATGATGCAATATGGCAAAAGCTATACCGAGAACTGGTTTACGTAGAAATGTACGTATTGGTGCACGTAAAAGTGCACGTAAAATACCAAAGGGAGTTATTCATGTTCAAGCAAGTTTTAATAATACCATTGTCACAGTTACAGATGTACGAGGTCGGGTGGTTTCCTGGTCCTCGGCCGGTACTTGTGGATTCAATGGTACGCGAAGAGGGACACCCTTTGCCGCTCAAACTGCAGCAGCAAATGCTATTCGTACAGTAGTAGATCAGGGTATGCAACGAGCAGAAGTCATGATAAAAGGTCCCGGTCTCGGAAGAGACGCCGCATTACGAGCTATTCGTAGAAGTGGTATCCTATTAACTTTTGTACGGGATGTAACCCCTATGCCACATAATGGCTGTAGACCTCCGAAAAAAAGACGTGTGTAGAAATAAACAGTGAATCAATTTCAAGAGAAACAAGAGAAATAAATAATTCAATCAAAAAAAATATTATTACTATGGTTCGAGAGAAAGTAACAGTATCTACTCGGACACTACAGTGGAAGTGTGTTGAATCAAGAACAGACAGTAAACGTCTTTATTATGGTCGATTTATTCTGGCTCCGCTTATGAAAGGACAAGCCGACACAATAGGGATTGCGATGCGAAGAGCTTTGCTTGGAGAAATAGAAGGA